CGACCTAAAAGAAAGAGGAGACTGACTCTGACCTTTCAAAGCCCTATCTCATCTGGTTGATAGTAGAAGGTACGTACGATGGTACCATGGACATAAACGAGGTCGAGCATATCTTTAATGATTTCAAACTAAAGCGTACCTAAAGCCTGCCCTGGATATGAAAAAGGGATTTGAGCCAGAAGAAGATGAGGATCTATCACCAGATGAGGAAATGGAAACAACTAAGTATTAGTTAGGTTTAGGTTCCGGAAATGGAAATGGTAACAGCGGCCCAAAACTAAAATGGTAAGGTTTTCTTTGAAAAGAAAAAGGAATGGGATGGGGTATGAATCCTTAACTACAAAAGTAAGCACCTCTCCTAACTAATTAGTTAGTATCGAGAGACTAGGCTTTTCATTCAAGTTGAAGGAGACAAACAAAGGTACTCTTGCCGATGGAAGAAATTCCATCGTCGTAAGGGAAGGCCTTGGTCAATCAACTCACCGCCATTGACCAGGGGAGGGGGGAACAATCTGATGAGCGAGATCATAACACGTGAACAACAAACCATACCGATAGGTTGATAGTTTTCTGTTGGTACGGCGTGTGGTCACAGGAACAATCGGCGGTCGTAGCATGAACTCAAGAGTACCTTCATTTTACAGCATATAGAGGTGTACCAATCCCACCATGATCGCCAGAGCAAGATTCATTCTTTAATCGCTACCAGATCAAACATGAGACCAGCATCCTAAAAAAGAAAAAGGAACGCAAAAGTTTTTAGAAATCCTTATCTTTCGGCTTTTTAAAGAAGATAGGCCATTACAAAAACAAGGTATAACAGTCGACTCTTTCCTATCAGGATTTTACAACCTGAATACCAAGGGACCACTATTAGAAGAGAGCATAATAAGTAAATGCCGACGCCATCTTTGACTTTTTGGATGGTCGGCGGCGTCATAAACTCGATAACCAGCACCGCGGAGTCAATAAATTCAACTAAATAGAATCCTAAAACAATCTTATTCGAGCACACGCGGGACCCGCAGCAATGAAATTCACACAAGCGGCAATCATCCGAGCAGAGAATGGAGAAGGGAAATATACTTTGAATTGTTTTTCCGAATGAGAAAGCCTTTGGTCCTTGCAAATCCGTTTTTGCCGGGCACAATAGACATATCTGCTCAGTCACAACATAAGGAACCCCCAATGTTCCTCAAAGCCTACCCGGCCTGACAGCTTTAGTTGAATGATCTGATCCCGAAGCTAGCTTTCTACTTAAATTGCTATGACTGGCCAACTAATGATCGGACTACCTATCTTGATGTTTTGAATCTGTATTCAGAGCTTTTTTCCAACTACCGGGACTACTAATTTCAAGTACAAAGCTCTCCTATGAATATGCTACTGCTCTTACTTTCTACCTGAATCCGAGCATTGAAGCAAGCTCTTTATCGCACCATAACCGAGTCTCTCCTTGCAGCTCTGATCAATCCACCCGGCAAATAACTGCTCCTTACTCTTTGATTGTATGTCCATTTTTGCTTGATGTCTGGCTCACCGGATCTGGTACATGAAAAAGCCATTCCTTTTCGCTTTCCTTCAACCACTCAGTATACTTTTTTACTGGAAGAGTCAAGCGAAAGCAATTAGTTTAGAAGGAAGAGGAAGACCTGGGGGGCTTACGTCCTCATTTCACTCTTTTTGCTCCTGCGAGACACGACTCAACTACTTTTTACAATTGACAGGGTAGCTCGGAGGTCAGATGAGTCCCCATAAAGATAGATTAGTACTGGAAGGTTCAGATGAAGGAAGGGCTGAAACAAGGCACAAACTTTGAAATGGGGTAGGGTAAATAAATATGAGCAATCCGTGAGAATAGCAAACCCCTATCTCTTATAAAGAAGAAGATAGATAGGTCCACGAGTTGAGACAGAGAAGTTCTGACTAATCAAGTAGGAGTTTACCCACGAGAGTCAGAGGCTGCATCATCAAAGGGGTATAGAAATAATTCAGAAGCACTATGGCCTGAAGCGAAGGGCAGGAACGAACGGAATCAATGTGTTCCAATTTATCCGGAGTAAGGACAGCAGCTGAGAAGGGGAAAAAAAATAGCGTAGAAAAAAAAAGGTAGGACCAGATCATGCGAAGAGCTCTTCGCCCTATTGATTAGGAATCTCGATCAGAAACCACCAGGCCATGTCTCCCGATAAAAGATGATCCCCACAATGGATGTCAGGCCTTGGCTTCATAAAATCTGATTGGATCCGCACTAGAGGATAAGAATACAGATAGGCTGACTAAGAAGATCTTCCAATTTTATTACCTGAAAAGATGAGTTATTCAAAGGAATACCTGCAAAATAGAATAAACACATGGCACAGCTGGGTGCTAGAATAGTAGTTAATAGAAGTTCTAGTCACTTAAAAAAAAAAATAACCACTGCTTAACTTAATTAGATCGTAGAAGATAAGCAAGCGGGTTCGGGCAGTTAGTCCTATTTGAAGGTAAGAAGTTCGGGTAGTAAGGGCTAGGTTTATATAGGGGCTATATTTTTTAGAAACATATGGTCTTGCTCATTTCCCATCAAGGAATGGAGATTGGGTTGGTGTTTGGAAGGGATTCAGTAAACTGACCTTGGCCAGCAAGCAGAAAAAGGACTGACGTCTTGGGGCGCGCTAGCGCGCGTACTCTTCTTCTGCGAGACTCCATCCAAATCCACCACTTACTCGTTGGTTGGTGTTCCATTCTGTTATCTTAGACTATGCTGCCTTCTTCAATTCCATTCTTCGTCTCCCTAGTCGAAGTCTTCTTGCTGGCCCAACCCAACATGCATTTTAGAGTGCCGTGCCAGGGCGATAGGCGCTCCGCAGTCACGCATGATCACCAGAGCCTTTCTTGGCTATGTAAATATAGGGCCGGAATAAGTGCAAGATCCTCAACAAAATGGATTAAGGTGGGCTTCGGATTATTAAGAATTTTTTCTATCTTGTCTTTTTTTTCATTAAGTTCTTGTTTGAATCTGCCGCTATTATCACAATATCCCTCCTTTTAGGGATAAAGCTATCAATGGTGAATCGAGCATTCGCTATCCTTTTTTTTTTTTTAGCTTTTTTTAATTTGAATGGAAGAAAAGTAATGAAACCTGCGATGGCTACTGAATAACCTCCTTCTATTTTATTAATTTGAAACCCTTTTACCTTTTTCTTCGTTCGCCAAATCTTCTTCAGTTCTATCCAAGCTCGGTTTTGTCTGAATCTTTGTGGAAGAAGAAGCGGTTCGCCAGCCGCTACATCCAGGGATCCCACAAAATCATTAAACCTGGCGGCTGCTCGCTCTTTGATCAGTGATTCACCGGCCACTAGATCGATGAAGAATCTCTCAAAAATCCGCTTTTTGATCAGTGATTCACCAGCCACTACATTCTTGGATCCCACCTTATTCTCAAACCTGGTGGCTCGCTTGATTGGCAGTCCTGTAAGCTCATCTTGCATACAAATTTTTGGGGTACCAAGGCCTGCATCCACCAAGAACATTTCTTCCCTTAAGCGTAAGCGTAAAACTGAAGATTGTAAGGCGTTTCCACTACATAATAAGAAACTCGAATTAGATCTTGGAAATGATCGACTCCAATAGATGCTCATCATAAGCTTTTTTTTCCTCCTATTCCTATTGATCAGAAGTATCCAGCAGCGCCACGCCAGAGTGACTTCCGAAGCGCTACGGACGGGACGAAATCCGGCAGCCAGTTGCTGGCTCTGAATAACCAGCCCAGCAAGAAGCTAAATTCTTCCATAACATAACGGGGCGGGGTTGCGCGCGAGCCGAGTGACGTAGGTGCACAAGAGTACTTCGCGCCACAACCATCTCTTTTTTATAGGTTCTACGGACCGATGCCTCCTGCTTCATCTGGTAAAAAAGAGTCATAGATATGCCTGTAATTAGAAGGAAGAACCGCCATAAAAATCTTCCTCGTGTATCGTCTGTAGCAGAACTATGAACGGGAGCTAGCAATCCGGACCGTATTGAAAAGGTTCCTGAGACACAGCATGGAAGAGTCAAAATATTCAGAAGCGAGGTCCAATAATGAAGAAGGGGTAGAATTACTGAATGAATAAGAGCTGTGGCTAATACCCGAGGCATAAAAGACGCATTTTCTACGGGATCCCGAAACCACCAGCCACCCCGACCTAATTCATGATGAGCCCACCAACTTCCTGGCGAGATGCCTACGGTTAAAAACAACCAACATGTCAAGATCCAAATTCGAATTGGTTCCTGGTCCTGGTCAGAGACCACTGTGTTCGCGCCGGCGGTCCAACAAAGAGGCGAAGTAGTGGTGTCTTTCTTTCCATTACGAACGACAACACGCTTCGCCTGCTCCCTCCCCGTGTCCATTAGCGCTCCTGTCCAGAGCGAAGAGAAGGCGAAAAAGCGCCGCCGAAGCAGCATGAGCAGGCTTCTATTGCTACGCAACAATAGAGCAGGCGCGCCGCCCACAAAATGTTTGAATGATCGGGTAAAGAGCGAGCTTCTTATATGGGATCCGACGCATCCAGCAGAGCGAAGCAGCGTTCCATTCTTTTCGGCGGCATCCTTCCGCATTGGCGGCGAGTGGAGTGCCACAATCCCATTCATCATTTTTGATCTACATAACCCAAAGCCCATAGCACTGGCGACGTCTCCGGCATAAATGCAAGGAGGATGTATAGCTGATATAGGATCTTGTGGAACAGGATTTGATTCTGCAAGCGGTTCGGTACGAACGAAGAAATTTCGAACAAAAGGATCGGAACTCGCTGATAGGAAAGGAGAGAAAAACAAAGCAATGCCAAGAGCTCCGTCAATCTGCTGTTCATCGATAGACGAAGCTCTCTCTTTTTCATCTCGTGCCAGATGTAACAAAAGATTAGTCCTTTTTCCTTCTCGCGAACCACGGGAGCGCCCAGCGCCCAGAAGAGCAAAGCTCATTTTCAAAACTGGGTCAAGCGGCGCATTAAAAAGGGCTGGCCCGTTAAAAGGACGCTTACTTTGCGAACGAAGTTCAGAATCAACAAGGGTTCTCCGAACGAAGGGAGTGTACAACTGGGGCGCAGCTCCACTTTTTTGTTGGAGAGATAGAATGGAGTTCTTCACGAAGTTCGAGACAAAGGAAAAAATCAAAGTTTCTCTATAGCCTCTGCGTTTTGAGACATTATGGCTTTGGGGTCGACCCCGGTAACAAAAAAGGAATCCATAAAAACTTGGGATCCAACACCATGATAAAATACTACCCTCATGATTAGACCATGTCCCTGAGATTTGATAAAAAAAAGGTGCATTAGCGGTTAATACGTTGTAATTAGATAAGTTATTTGGAATATGACGGAACGAAAGACCAAGGAAAGAAAGAAGAATGCACCAAAATGCAGGTGCTGCACCAAACGCTGGTGGTTGTTTCTTGTTGTAAGTGAATGCAACGAAAAGACCCGGAAATAACAAATAATGAGAAAATTCATTTATAGACATTTCGTGCTCATTTCCTAATTTCTGCTTAGTTATTCCCATCATCCGGTAACCACAGGATGATCCCAATCTCCTTTTAGTAATAGATCTTTTTGATATGTCTCAGTCTCAGCGGCAAGGAAGAGAAAATGCATCGAGTCGTTTATCAAGAAAGTGGACGAGCTATGGATCAAGATCATATTTAGTCACATTTCTACCGGTGCACTTCTCATGAAATAATTCCCTTTCCAAGGAAAGGAAAACAAGAACTCGAATACTCGTAATAGCGATCCCGATCCACCTACTTTTTTTCGATTCTTTTATTGTATAGTGGACTACTTAGGAGCTTTAAAGCCGCACTGACCCTCGTGAAAAAAAGAGCTGGGACCCACCTACTATAGATGGGCCTCGTTCCTTTATAATACGATCTAGCTTGATCCATCATCCTCAAATTATGATAACTGCCTTCTAGCCGCAGCCGGAGCTACTTCTAATCCGGAATCCAAAGGAGTCGAGCTTTTCGTACTACCATCGCCCGGGCATCGCTTTCTTCCCACTGCTTTCGTCCAGTTTTATTGCTCCTCCTCTCAACTTATTGTTCTTGTGAATACCGTACGTAGTAGTTCTTGTGAATATCAATCTAGGCGTAGGGCTAGGCTGGCTTGCAAGATTCGCTTCGTGCCGTTGGCAAAACACTGGTATATGCTTCGCCCTTCTCTTCCTTTAAGTTTAAGGGGACAAAGATACCGTCTTCTAAACTGAGGAGAGTTATGTATCGCCATAGCTTATCTGCTGCCTTGTTTTACGAATCTGACTTCACCCGAAAGAACAATAAGAAGTCAATGGGTTTGGTTTCTGACCGCACTTCTCTACAGGCATCCCATCCGTCCTCTTCCTCCAGCAGCTCAAGGTACGCACAGGAAACCACATCTTGAACCACGGAATTCGCCGTGATAGGTTTCTTCTTCCGCTCGGTACTCATCTACCCTAATCTTCCCCTCGCAGTGGATTCCACTAGGTTCTTAACCTCTTCCCAATTCTTAAACTGAAACCTGCGATGTCTAATCCAACTCGGCACCTAACCAGCTTGTCAGCATCGTAAGTTTGCCTCAACATTCCCCCTAGAAATAGAATAAGAATGTAAATCTACTTTCATTTATTTATTAGGGATGAGACTTTCTTTTTTTTTCTAGAACTAGAATAAGTAAGTATGCTCTGGAGTAAAAGGATTCGAACCTTTGCATGCCGGTACCAAAAACCGATGCCTTACCACTTGGCTATACTCCAAACGGTCGGTTCCTGGGGAGAGGGGGAAGGGAGAAGCAGGGCTCGAAGAAAACGAGCCGTGCAAGGACGCGGGGATATAGCAAGTAAGCTGCAAGGTTTTCCCTTTAGGACCGACTACAACAAGCTCGCGACTCTAATAGAAACTAAGGGTCAGCTCTCTGCTCTATTTGCTTGCAATGCGTTGCCTATCAAAGTCGGCGAACGCTTCCACCCCCTCTTGCCCTTGTTACGCAACACGCCAACAAAGAACCTTGGTTCCGTTGCGCCCTGTATTCCGAGGCGACCATTTCGCGCGGTTCGATCCATTTCCCGATCCGCAAAATCCGATAACGTACCTATATGAGTGGGATGGATGGTAAATCATTTGCAGTCTTTTTCGGCAGGACCTAGACACGGAGGTTCGGGAAGTAGCGCATGACAGCATTCACTGGTGAAAGGACTGGCAGCAGCGAGAGCATCATAGTTGACATGGTCGGAGCTACAGTCCCCATATCCGTCTCTACTCTTTCTGTAATTGACTCCCTCCCGCTCCCGTCCATCAAAAAGTGTTATTTCCTCCAGCTCCCGACTCCGCTTCTCCCTCCGATGCCGGTAGATTAGATTAATTCATTGACAAAACCCATTGATTCCAAGCAAGAGGATGCGCGTTAGCGCAACGGCTTTCGCGCTAGTTGCTCAATCCGTTGCTTGTTTGGTGAGAAAATCGCTGATGCGAACTCGGTAGTGCTACTGAAACCACTTTGTGCATCTTCTGTTGCCAGGAAAGAAAGACGTGCTGGGTCTTTAAGAGTCACGCTTGCTAATACGGCCCGGCTGCCCCTATACAGAAATAGTTTAATCGATTGACCGACTTAACATACGCGTTTTCGTTATGGACAAGCTCTCCTTCTGTGCGCATCGATCGACCGACGTAGGGATTTGCATGGGGCGTTGCGCGTCGCGTCGGAGATTGTCAGACAATAAACGTTTCAATGGGTGTAGGTACAGGGGGAGGGGGTGTGGCGTACGCCACTGACTTTCTGGTGTGCAGGATGCACTTCCCACATGATTGTACAGTAGGCGTTGGAGCCCTCATCTGTAGGTACATGGAGGTGATCGCATATGCGGAGCAGCTTCCTTCGAGATGCCTTTGACCCGGGACCTACGCACGAGAGCGTTAACATCAAGGACGGAAGGATTCCCATGCATGATGCGTACAACTCTAATCGCGAAGCGAAGTAAAAAAAACAAACCGATGAAAGGAGAGAATGCGGGAGACAGAATGATGCCGGGCCAGCACAAGAAGTCAGACTAAACAACCCATTCGACGCGTCGGGGGTACTCGACCACCGGGAGATAGGGATTTAGTGACTTACCAACCAACCAGACATTGAGGGCAAGACATACCATACAAATCACGGCTTCGGCTGCTGTAGTCCTCTAGCCGAGCCACTACTAGCGTGTGTGTAATTCATGGCAGTTCACTATTTTTTTTGTTATGGAGCTATTCTCTTTCTTTTATTTTTATATAGTATAGAGAGCGGTAAGTTAGTGCTGTTCTAAGGAAGTGGTAGCTGTTCCAGTACACAAAGAAGGGAGATTTGTGTAACCCGAGCTCTTTGATCAAGACGGTGTGGCCAAAGTAAATCCTTTGAGAAAAAAGTCATTGATTTTCGTTGGCTATAGTGATCAGCACAAGGGGTACTGCTGTTATGATCCCCGCACGCAGACTCATCTCAAGACATGTCACATTTGATGAAACACGATTTGCCTCGCTACCCCATGCGCCTCTTCTCGGGGAGAGATACACACACGCGCGATGACTGCTTTGCCACCGCCCACTCTATGTGCTCCGATTAGCGTTCCGACGCCTGGCAGTGCACACGGCTCAGATTCGGTTGACCACGCTCACATCCGCTTCAGACATAAAGGACCATTGAGGTCCGGCCCTATCGTACTGGAAGTCCCATGCTTTTCGTTTTTCTTCTCGTGCGTTAGGATTGAAACCTAAGCTAATTAAGCTACTATCTCTGGAGAATGGTATCCGTTCATTTCTGCCTGTCCATAAGCGTATATAGGATGAAGTCTAAACGAATCAACGAAAATTACGGTTAAGGCATTTGAGAATATTAGCATTGGGCACTCTAACTCGAAGGAAGAAGCCGAAGCCAGTCCAGTAGCTCGAACTCAGACTATCTACGAAAAAGATGGCATTCTCCCTTAATCTGCCTTGTTTTGAGAAGCGGGGAGGTAGTTTTGTCAAGCTCGTTAAACGCAACGACAGTCAAGGCTAGGAAGATTTTCCAGGCCAGCCAACAAAGTGGGATATTCTTTGGAAGAAAGCCTGTATTGTTTGACAAGATCTTTAGGTCGGTCTCAACACGTTGGCATCTTCTATTCCTGACTCATTGGGGATATTATGCCTTTTGCTTGTCAGAAGTAGACCGACGATACGGACTAAAGTAAGTCAGATCTCCAAATATTTCATCATACTCAGTCCTGAAAGAACAAGCAAGGGATGAGCGCACGCTGGTAGTAGAAGGAAGCGGAGATGGAGGCAGCTAGGCATCAGTTTGAGTTCGAGATCGAGACCAGCTTCAGCCACTATTGCTAGGACGGGCTTACTTAGACTGAGAACAGAGATTCTTTTCTCTGCTATGCTACTTTCCTCTTTCTTCCCTGAGGGCATTCCTTTCCTGAACATAGAGCCAAACAGTCTTGCCCGGAACTCTATCCCCCCGATTCCTTCCCTTCTTGAAGAAAACGATACCGAGAACACCATCCAGGCAATAGCACTTGAAAAAATGAAAATACCATCTGCGTCAGAAAATATTCTATTGCTATTCTGTTGTTGAGGCTTCGAAAGCTTACTGCCCGGCCATGCTACTCTGTTTTGGTTGACTTCTGACACTGCTGATTCCATCTTTATATCGTTCGAGCTAGCCCCATGACTTCTTGGTCGAGCGCAGCTCTTGTTCGATTTATCTTTCTTTGATCGAGCGCAGCGAGAAGCAAGTCTGGCGAACCTTGTGCTAAAATTCCTTCTTTTCTTTCTTTCTTGGTTTTGGATCGGTTTGTTAAAGGTGGGAAAGGTTTGTTTACAAAGGCATGACTCAACTGCTGCAAACTTATCAGGATTGTACCTACCGTTAAATTCGTGCCGCATGGCAGTCTTGCATGTAAAAGGGCCTGTGGTGGTGGTTATCTATCAGGCGGGAAGCGCCAAGCCTATCACGCGGGAAAGACCCCTAACCTACCACCAACTTACCTTCCAACCAAGCCCTTCGATCCCGCGCTGCTGCTGGGTATATAATCTCGGTCCTCCCCTTACTTTGAAGCCTACAGCTCCACAATTCGTTTTCCTGTAATTAATGGCAGGAATCCAAAAGATACTGTTTTTTCTTTTTCTTGTCTTTTTTCTGCTTTTTCATGGCATCGAAGCTACGCGAGGGAAAGCGATGCTGCCCACTCTGCCGCAAAAGGGGGCGGCTTTCTTCTTCCCCAAAATGACAGTTCCACCATCAGGGCCCAGCATGCAGCAAAACTCTGTGGAGAGGCTGCGTTTTACAGCAAAGCGCCTTGTGCCATCCGGCGCTAATCTTCTACATCACTAGGTTAGCGGGACCTGAAGAAAGACTAAGTCCGTCTGTCGAAAGCTCAGTTGTTGGTTTGGTGATACTAGTGCTTTCTAGTGTTTGAGTTGTTCAGGAGTCGTTATAAGTCAGATTACCTCATTGTAACGCAGGTGTCCCCTGCTTTCCTTATTTCCTTTTTTATTGTATTGTATGAACTTTGGCTTTCTTAATAAAGCTGGGCGTCTATCCTGAGTGTGAGCATTCATAGTTGTGAACTTGTGATACTATTGTTTAACTTGCTGCAAAGACTACTTTTACTTGCAATTGGTTCATAAAATGGTCTGGTGCTTTAGGAGCTCCCACAATTACTTAAGATCTAGTGCTGTTCTAAAGTCTAAACCAAGGAGCAAATGAAGAATTATCTGTAGTTAGCAGTTGTGTTTTGAGAAGAGTACTTCCTTATCTGGAGATTCTAGACATTTGTTATCTGGGGAAGTTCACTAATGAACACAGAAAAGTGATTAACCTAATGAATATTCTTATATCCTTGGTTTGTTAGCAGTTCTGGATTTTGAAGCCCTTTCTTTGATTAAATAAGAAAGGACTACTTGGAAAGCGACACAGACACTGGTACATCAGGAAAACCTTTAGAACTCACCGTTCAACTTGATCTTCGCAGGAAAAAGCTTCTTCTCTATTAAGACAAAATAGCAATAAATAGACCAGCCAGCCGAGTGAACAAAGCCAGCCACAGCTTCTCTCTTCCTTCTAGCTCACGGGGAAGGAAGAAAAGACTTTTCTTATTCCAAGCCAGCTACGGGACAAGTGAAACGGGCAGTTAGTTCAGTGAGGACAGCAGTTCCAGCAAAGACAGTGGAATGCCTTGGTAAAGCTGTTCATTCTCAACGGGAAAGGATTTCTCTATTGCAACGGGGCTAGTTTCAACAAGGTGAGCAAAGCTAGATACTTAGGCTTGTCCAGTTGTTCCACCAACCCCTGCTCCCGACCCAGATTCTTCTTGGCAGCTCAAGACCTTTCTTGTTCCTTGCTCCCGTGGATCGATACTAGTTACTTACCTTTAATCTTAGCTTAGTGTCTTTTACCTAACCTACTCGCTCGCCGAGCTTTTTTTATCTTGGTTATTGGCTTTTTTACTCAAGTTAGAGCTTTTCTTTCCTGGCTTTTTCACTCGAGTTGTTTAATTGTTCGCTTGGCTTTAGCTCATTTTTTTGTCCATTTCTTCTCTTTACAGATCCCCTCGAAGTAGGAAGAAGAATGGCAATGCAAAATAATAGCAATAGTCGTCTCGTAGGTGCAGGTGCTGGTGAAAGAATAGCTTATGGGGCTGGAGTCAAAGGAGCTTTCATAGACATAGAAATCATAATAGAAAGAGCAGGCCTGCGAGCAGCGAGTGCCCTTTGTAAGTTGCGAGCCTGCCTGTCAAACCATAGGCGCCTTACCGCCCCCCCTTTCTTTTTTGAATTAGAAAGAAGGGGACGGGGGGATGAAAGACAAAGAAAGAGATCAGGTTATTTATGATTGGAGAAAAGGAAGGGGCGTGGTTGATGTGTCACTGGGAACCCGTAGGAAGGGGAGACGACCGGCCTCATTCACATCTGAAATCGCCAACATGAACACAAACGAAATCGTCGAATTTCGTATAGAAAGAAAAGGAACCACTTCTATTCTCTTTTCTTAGGTATATGAAGAATTGCTTTTTGGTCCCTTTCGTCCAGTGGTTAGGACATCGTCTTTTCATGTCGAAGACACGGGTTCGATTCCCGTAAGGGGTACTTATTCCCGGCCGAATCCATACATTCGCTGAGTAGGCCGACAAGTGCATAAAGCAATATAGCAATGCTATAGAAAGAAATGCGACAGAAAACCTTACCTATTCCTGTACTTGACCTGTCCTTTCATTTCGCTTACTCATAGGCCCCGAAATAGCATCGAGCATTGCCGTAGTTGCTCGATTGGTTCATTTTATGGATCCTTTGCTTTTAGAAATAACTAGCTTTTCCCCCCGCCACTTAACCAACGATGTCCCCTACGATGTTGATCGAGGAGGAATTTCTTTCATACGATCAGACCCAGTCGACTTCTCTGCAATTCATGGGAAATCCTGGCATTCTTGCTTTTATGCCTCAAGTAACTCCTACTTTCCTTGCTTTTGGTGAGACGGAGCACCTGTAACTGAACATTGCTTGCCTAAGATGCAGTAGAAAGAAATTGCAGAGTTAGGTATTATATCACATAGAAAACGAAACGTGGAAAAAAGCTTTTGGTCTTGCCTCGCTCCTTCCTACGAATCTCTTCGTTTACGATGCGGTCACGGACATAGTAGAGAATTTGGCGTTGCCACATAAACATATAAGTAAGGTTGTGGACCAACTATCCGGCATAGAGGGAAAAAAAAAAGCAGTGTGCCTTCTACTCATCGCCCAATGGGTACTCGACCGACTTCAATTGGTTCACGATGTGGTTGAACTCGCTTATGTGCTCGGCGAGGTACTTTAGGCCATTTTGAGGTGAAACAGCCGACGCAGGAGATGAAGTTTGTTTGAACTAAAGGGCGAAAGCTATATATAAATATACCGAAATGAAGCTGTTTTTAGCAATTTAAAGTTGGGGAAATAGCTCAGTTGGTTAGAGTGCTGGCTCTGGGAATCCACGGATCACGCCACACTCGGACAGTTCGCCCATTGCCAATATGCCAGATGATGGATTCCTTGGTTTTAGTTAGTCGCTGCTCTTTCTATGGCAGTGGTTGATCCTCTCGTCGTGGGTCGGTTTAGTCATTAGCTCGAGAGGACAGGGGAGAGATAGGAGACAATCTATGTAACCTTAGCCTACCCCAATAGTAAGTATCGGAAAAAGGACTCCTTCTCGAAAGAGATAGGCAGTCATCGCATTATCTACTTGATTATGATATTTATTTTTATCCAACGGATAATGCAAATCGAGGGCTCGCCCGCCTATAAATTAAATAAATTAAAGTGAAAGTTCAGTACGAACTGGTAGAGCGAGAGCAGCTAGTTTAGAAGGAAAAGAAAAAGGGCGCCTACTCAGTGGTAAGTTAGGTCATTCCTTTCCGGCTATCAGAAAAGAGTATGATCGAGGGTCCCATAAGGCAAAGGGAAGGTGCTCCCCCGACCTACTACCCTCGGAGAGATTCCTACGGTTGCAATGGTGAGTTGTGAACTTTGTAGAGCTTCGTTCTAGTTCCATCATTTTTCTGCATTCTTTCTAAAGTGCTAGTTTCCTCGATTTCTAATATCAGAGTAACACGGGAATTCTCTCTGGGAATCCGCTCCCCCTGCTTGCTTGTATTGTGCATTTACCGAATTTCCTGTCATAGATAGTCTAGTGAAGCTAGCTTACTAATGCCAAGAACTACTACTCACCAAAACCTATCCTTACTAATACACGGCTATATGATATTCTTATTTATTATTCTATTTCTATATTTACTCATATTCTAGTTTCGTAAAGCTATACTTTAGAGAAGGAAAGAGAGATTCTAGGACCACTTGCCCATAAGAATAAGACCGAACTTAACTACCTGTAACTGTCCCAACTGCCCATGTGTACTAACCCCCCGAAATCACTTTCCCTACTGCTACGTTGAAATGAAAATGCCCGCCTCCAATCCGCTTAGTTAGACCAGACTCTCAGACATATGATTGTTGAGTTAGCCAAGTGAGGGGTTCGTTCAGCCCGTCAATAAAGCTATTCTCGGTATAGAAATAGATAAGAAGAGCTCCAATTAGGGGCAGGCGCAATAAGGAAGGTAATCGATTGACGAGACCCACCGGAACTTCAACTTTCAGTCTTCTATACGTTACCTGCCAGGAAACATGTTAGGTCGTGTCTTAACATTCCGTTCTAAGAAAGATTCCACCTCTCCTCGACTACCGAGAACCAGCCTTCTTTCTCCAGCTAGAGGAGAGAGTTCATGTTATATTCCAAAATTGAATACCCTCATGTCTTTACTATGTGTACAAATCCGGCACTTAAAGCGCCCTCCCCAGGGAATGAATGCACGTCCAATTAGAAACTCCCCTCCCTACGTGGGACCTATCTTCCTAATGCCTTGCTTCAACTACTACTTAGAGTTCTCCAACGGACCTGTAGATATGGTATCTAGTTTGCTTTGAATAAATCAAGTTGTAAGAAAGTGATCTATCTCATAGTTCTCCATACCCAAAACCATTTATTTCACTGCAAAGACGAGTACGACAAGAAGAGAGGAGTAGTACAAAAGACCCATATCATAGAAGAGTGAGACCTCCATAAACTCTTACCTTTCCCAATAGACACATGACCTAGCCTAGCCCCCACCGCCCTATTTCCTGTACCCACGTTCTTTCAATGCCAATACTGCTACTCATACATATGAGACGGCAGAAAAATGGGCGAGAAAAAACATATCTACTTTGTAACGATTCTAGTTTTATTAGACTCCTTACAAGCCAAGCCCTATTTTTTACAAGTCATAGAGTCATCCGCCCTGTTTTCCTCCTATGCTTCTCTATTCCTATCAATAAGCCCTTATCCCGATATTCCTATCAAGAAGAACTCTCTCTGCCTGGCTTTGCTAGCTTCGTTCTCCTTACCATAAAGTCTATTTATTATTGGATCCGACCTGTGAGAAACCAATCGGAGTTCCTACATTGGTATTACTAGTTGAGCCTATATGAGCGTACGTTGGATACGGTGCAATAAGCTAAGAAAGAGCTGCTTATAAAACCTTCTAATATACTGATCGGTGGCTAGGTCATTGGTGCTTCTGCTTTTCTTGCCTCCAACCATGCGGTACAAGCTCAGATATCTTTAGATTGAGCTAAGTGATATCGCTAGGCAACCCCAGTTCCAACCTAGATCAGTCCTAGAAGTTCGTTGCTCTGATACCGAATCACGGAAGAAGAAGAAAAAGCCATTTAAAGACCCAAATATTCAGTTATATCTTATAGCAGTCAGTGGAAAAATGATCATCGGTTCGCGGATTCACTCTGTTCTTCGCTTGAATGGAATTCTTCTTCTGCCTAGCTTTTGGTTCTCTTTTAGGATCGTCACGTTATACGTTACTCTTTCGTGCCGTAGTTACTCACTGGGGATGAAAGCCAAGAACTAAACGATCAAGAAAGAGGCAAATGAGAAAGAAGAAGGAGCAGGGTCTCGTGTCCACTAAGAAAGCAGACAGTCCAGTCTAGCATCTCTATATCTAATTGAGTGGAATAAAAACACATTATCGAAAGAGTTCTTTCGAGAAATTATGATTCAGACGAAAGTGGTCAGTTCTGTTCTATTTGAATCTGAGCCGCGGAATCAGCATCTACCCAATCCTCAGTCGTACAATGAAGGCTTTAAACCAAATAAGTTAGAGCATCCAAGGCAGCAGTGAAACAAGAAATTACCGAGCGAGCACCAGTGGAAGAGGCTTGGGAATATGTTGAAAGATGGAAATGAAGAGAAGAGGTAAGAGGAAATTATACAGGCTTGCCTACAATCCCTTTCCTTGTCAGAAAAGCAATTTCACCCCTAACTTAAGATGCTTACCTACCACTACTACTGGCTGGAGGCAATGGCTTTAGGATATGCCCTGACCGAGCTTCTCTACACTGACCTTTCTTCTGGTCTCACGAATTGGATTTGAACCAATATCCCTCTATCTTGGGAAACTATCCTTTTAGTAGATCGTGATTTGTGAGGATGAAGTAAAAAGAGAGGTCCCTCTCATTCAATATCAATAGTTGACCTCCTGGAAATATCAACAATGCCCGTCCACTATATATAATATATGTAAATCCGTTCTTCTGGCGTCTTTCTTGGTCTTCTGTCTGGCTCTACCTCGCAAGGACTTCTACCATCCCTCTTTTTCGAAATTGTTGTTCGCATAGTTCTATTAAAAGAGGAGGATTTCTCTGACCAACAGCATAGGTCAGAGTTTAGGTTTATCCCTTCCCCTTCTACTTACTTGAGAGTAGGGAGCAAAACTAGATAAGTCTTAAGCGAAGACTGGGTTTAATGATACCCTCCCCATTCGTAACTGCTTACAGCGGAACTTCTACTATTCATTCTATCCACTATCTCTCGACAAATGAATCTGAATCAAAGTAGAGTAGAAGGCCAGACCTTAGGCGAATTTCGGTATCAAGAGATGAAAGTGAAAGGCGGAGGTATCCTTGGACCCCAGAAGCTAGTTCCAGTATCCTCATTTCTTTGGACACCAAACATGCAACATATCCTCCATTGGCATTAACACATCATAGTGAAGCTTCCTTCACTGAACAGATCTTCAGCAAGAAGTGACTAGTTGTCATTCCAAACTCCTTACTCTTCCTCGTCAATTTCATTGCCTTAATGGCAGCAGTCTGATCCCTTTCTTCGATAAATGGAGCCGTGTGACAGCGCAGGTAGTCGCTTAGTTTCTTTCCCTGGTTGGCTAATGCTTAACACTGGTCAGATACCATAAGTTATGGTAGTGCTCGCTCGGCAAATCCTATCGGTTCAGCAGCGTCCTTAGTAGGAGCAGAAGGGATGTAGCGAGGAGCCGAAACCTACCGTTACGGAACCGTGGAAAAAGCCGAAACCTAGCCCTGATCTGAACTTCAATAACAACCATTGCCTTACGTACCATTGGCTGGGAAAGGAAGGTGCCGTTTGCCGCAAGTAGATCTAGCTGATTGACTCGTTCATAGGCGAAAATCAATGCATCGAACCCTTTGCCGATCAAAAGATTAGGAACCGTCCTCCTTTTACCGGATACCCTTGCCGAAGAAGGGCTCTAAATATCTCGTACGTATGTTTCCTAGGATCTACTACGTTAAAAAGTATTGGCTTGAGTTCTTTCGCGATAGGCCCTTGCAAGAAAATGCTTTGAAGGGGACCACCCATCTTTTCTTTGTTCTTCGCCCATTTTTCTCTTTCAAGTTGTCAAAGGAGAGTTTCTCTTTCCACCTTGTAATGGGAATGTAAGCTCTGACTTTGCCCTCATCGGATAAAGAGAGTACTAATCCCTGTACCTGACTGGTATTCCTCGGTTCCTTCTTCCCCCAGCTTGTTGCCCTCCATCCTGGACCATCTTATTCGAATACCGAGACTCTTGCATACTGAAAGAAGAAGGTTCCTTACTTTATCTCGCAGCAGGTACCCACATCTATCCATTCTTTTTATCTTCGGAATTCCTATTAGTATGCCCTCCGCATATCTGACATAACATAGTTTCGTATTGCATCCCCCAAATACCATATCTTTTCTCAATCACCATCACTCCCTCTGCTACCTTCTTGTCAAGCAGGTGGAGGTATAATGGTGAGAGTGGAGGAAAAGGAGGGATTCGCTGAGTTCAAAAGCAAGAGTACTTCAGTGAAAAAGCAATAAATGAATTCCCAGTTCAAAGTGATACACAAACAGCTTGTTGCTAATGAATTCAAAAAAGAAATGCTTGCTAGGTAAATCGTACTTTTTGCACAGTCACATATGGCTCGTAACTATTCTCGGTGTTATCTTACAACTACTCTTCCTTTCTCTCCTTCGGAAGAACTAGTCTTTGAAGCAAGAGATGAACATATTGTGGGCGGATCTTCTTACCCATTGATTGGAACATCGTAAAAACTCCGAAGATCCTTTTCACTATAGTTAGTGACGTATCCAAATTCTGTATACTATTGGTGGACGGGACATTCCGCTTCCTTCTGCTTTGTTTTCACGAAGCGAGCGCTTTCAACAAGCTTCTTTGGTAATAAGCAAAAGTGTGTAAAGTCCTCCGTTTTCTCACTGGGAAAGCTTTGTTGTCTTCGTTTTCTTTCAGCCGTAGTATATCGCCGCATATGATCTGGCTTTTAAAGTGGGTTAGTAAGAAAACTGACCTTTCTGGGTAAGTGCCCTTTTTATGTTTAAGAGCGAGTTGAGCAGTAAAATAGAAATAAGAGCTGCTAAAACAATATCTTTTTCTTAAAGTTCCTACGATGCTAGTTTTGAAAAGGCATATACACTCAGATAATGCAAGAGTTCCCCACTACCAAGTAAGCTCTTTCTACTTGTTCACCTGTGTACTTATGGATGAAAACTACCTGGCTTTGTTTGGCTACTTTTTTGATTGGCTAGTGTGATTTTATATCTCAGGCTAGACTCGATTGAGCTGTCTTACATTAGTGTGGCTATATGTGAATCGCAGAGGTCTGTAAATTAAGGCAATAGGCAGGCACATTTGAAATGCAGCAGTAGTGAGTTCCTATAGAAAATAAAAAATTAAATAAAAGGTCATAATGGTCGGAAGCTGTTCACTACATCAGAACCATCCAGAAGGAAAAAAAAAAAGCACCTGAGGTCAGGTGTTTCTTAGGAGTTCAATATGTTTCATGTGTGTTTTTGCAAATCTTTTTTCTTCACTGGTCCTGCACGCTTGATAAAAAGGATCTGGTGTCTATGCCAGGTTGGTAAACCATATAGATCTTGCCCAAACAAGGAGTAGGGGCTAGCTTGTAAGCCACGACTTAGTACTACGAGGATTCTGGCGGAGTGCTTTTCACATATAGATAGGTCGGGATGAAGAAGCTCCGTAGTCAACTAATAGATAGAAAATCACAGTAACCTTTTTCCAACAGTTTCACCATGATAAGAACAACCTTGTCATACATGATAATTATGGGCTTTCTTCCTCCTTCTTTATAGTCTTCAGTTCAATCTGCCAAGTCCGATTCATCTTTTTCCAACCCTTCCTCTGTTCTTATACTAAACCTCTTCTCTTCGTTCCCTTTGCCCCACCAAAAGAGGATCGCCCCTAGTAATATAATAGCACCTTGATTTATTTATCCAGATGGGCATATCTTTTCTTTAGTTTATGCATCTCTCATTCAAAGACAGACAAGAAAATCAATCTAAAGGCACCACTACTCTTATTATTAGTAAACGGTAGGAACCCAACAAGGGAAGAGAAGCTTTCTAAAATGCCATTAGCCGATACCTGATGCTGGTCAATCGAAGACGGATCATACCAGTGGTAGTTCGATGGCAGATTCCCCATATTTATGAAGAAAAACAAGTTCTAACCCCATTCTAGGAGTTCCCACCTGGATTGGATTCCCTCAAACTGGTGTGGAAAGGTCATTAGAGGCTCCTCTCGAGGACATACAAGAAGGATCCGTAATTCATTGCAAGGCATTCTCCAATCCCCATTCACACTCTCCTTATTCATACATCAGTTCAGCTACAACAAAGAAGATATCCTCCCATACAATGGAAAGGAGTCGTCGATAGGCACACTACCTTCTCCAAGGCGGTGCACCCATCTCTTCGAGAAAGAAGAACAACAGGAACAAGAAAAACAAGAGTAGTATTTCTCCCCGAAGGGAACAAGATAGGTGCCATCAAACAACGAGGGGTTTCACGGTCGTGAGCTCCATTCCAATTCAACAGATTGGTGAAACAACCTCGAAAACCATTGTCCCCTCAAACCGGTAATAACTTGTCCCATTTCTGCATCCGTTAATGATTTAAGAACCGTTCGTTGAGACCTCAAAAGATAAGAAAACTGTCCCTTTTTGTCTTGCCTCGATAAAACAATGAATGGGTAAAGCCGAATTGATCTGACCAACCGAACATGGGATCTTTTGTTTGATACTCAACACATGAGAATCTAGGAGGATACTGATTGGCGCTCAAGAATGGCGTAGTTAATGTGATGATTTTCCTGCATTCCTGCTTTTTCAGATTGGAGGGCTAGAGGGTCATTCCCAGGCCTTCCTAACAAGTGTCCTAGTGGCGACTTTAGAAAAAACCTTTTCAGTTGTTGAAGTGACGGCAATAATACCTTACACAGCCTATGATGGGTCTGACAGAACGGATTGTCATACCAATGACAAAGCTGAACACAAGTAAAGGAATAAGAACAGGGTTTTTTCCAAGTGAGCTGCATCTTATCTCTCATTATTATTATGGTTTCCTCTTGGTCAGTGGTCTAATATGAATAAGAAATGGCAGCTATAACAGAGCTCAATCGCTCAGCTTGAAGGTAGGTCCTTGTCACTAGAACGAAATGCAAGGGTTGGTGGATCGGTGATTTCTGATAATACAAGCAAGGACACACCTCTGGCTGTATCTTGTGAGCCAGCCCTTACCGAAGGCATGATGGAGTGAAAGATCGGGACTCTTGGCTATCAAAAGAGCGAGCCGAAGTAAATTCGACAAGAAAGCTATCCGATGTATATTCGTTGGATATGATAATGAGCGAAAATGGTGGAAGGTTTCACTCCAGCAGGGGCCGCCGTTCCGGACCCAACAGAGGCAGGGGTAATTCTTTTCAGTCTAATGAGGCTGGGACAAGCTTTGCTTTTGTACTGGTTGAAACTGAGGATTAGCTTTGGGTAAGCTACTTTTCTGTTGTCTTGTCGTCAGTGGTCCTCTCATAGGAGTTTATGGAAAAGAGATGTGAATTCATAGGAGTAGATTTCTTTGCATGGCATTAGTCAACATAGGGATGGTGCTTGGTACAGTCGTTCTACTCTATCTAATAGTAAATAAAGAGGAAATGTCTATGCTTAGGAACTAGGGTAGGAAAGCTTTTCTCTTATGGGAATGAAGGCAAGAGAAATTCAAGTATAAGCAAGGTCGAAGCTCTTGTGAGTGAGAAATAGGTAGCAGGTAGGAAGCCTGGGAGTTTATTTCGTTGCGTATAGTGCAGGTCATGGAAATAGAGAATAATTATCATTCTGATTGAAGACCCTACTTTTCATTTTCTTTGCACGATGTTGTGCCTGTGTACCGGTCTGTCCTCCCTACTCTACTTTTTGTTATTTCTCTTTATAGACGTTGGGTCGGAATTTCGCTCTCTGTAAGGAAGGGCTGCAAACAATAGGTTTGGTTTCTGTAGGCAGAGCGCTATCCATTTGCTTATTATTGAAGCAGCCAGGCAGCATCTTATGCACGGGCTCTGCTATCCCCTTATAGCCGGGTTTGCCATCTCAAAATGGAGACTCTGATCAAGAGAAAGCACCCCACCATATCTAGCTAGCAGGGGGAGGAGGGACCCCCCTTTTCAATGTGGAGACGCGGAAAGGGAAAGGATTGAGTAGGCCGGAAGCCCATTTTCAAATAGGTTGCCTTCAGTAATCCGAGTACGCAAGTAGGGTCTCAGTGATTATGCTAGAAGGGCCAAGTGGAGATGCTAGTGTCTCCTCCTATGCAGAGTTTTCATATAGCATCTGCGGAGTCTTCCTTCCATGGTCGATCAGGCCTCCATAACCTACTGTTGTCACGTCTGAGAGGTAGAAGCTATCTATCCAATCCAATCCTTCTCCAAAATGCACCATGACCGATCCAATTACTATAGAGCCAGCAACATCCCCTAAAGCCAATGCCACTCTCATCCTTTTTCCAATTCTGATTGTACTGGTAGCATGTTGAAGCTGTGGAATGGTGTTTGTTGGTGAGTAAAGAGCCCATTCTAGAGATGAAGCACCACAATCTAGATTCCAGTTTTTCACTTCGTTCGTTACTTTCCAGCTTCAGGAGCAAGCCTATAGTAGGTAGTAGGAAGGCGAGTGATGGCTCGGTCGGCAAAGAAAGCTACTAGGGATTGACCTAAAGCTACGACGTTGGAGAAGTTCATAGGTTCACACGTCGAAAGAAGAACGTCGGATTGAGACGAGAAAGCAAGTGCAAGGCATTCAATAAGGTAAGGTAGGGTTGGCAGAGAAGAAGGATAGAGAAGAAATAGAAAGAATCGAATACAAAACAACTCCGTTGATTGAATGTCAAAGCCTTCGGCCCTTCTTCTTTCTCAACTTTAAAGCTCTTGCTTAAACCGATTGGGAGTCCTCCATCTCTCTTAAAGTTTGAAGTAATCATTTCTTTTTCATTCCAATTCATGTCCTGAAGCTTTGCAAGGATCGAATGTTTTCCTTTTCTGATTGAGCAATCTCCAATCACCTTAACCAAAGTAGGATAGGCCAGTGGGCAGACCAGCTATAGAGAATTGTTTCAAAAAGAAAAGAAGATAAATAGTAGATTTGTCCTCGAAAGCCTGTCTTCATAAACCTACAGGGATCAATCTCACCGCTGGAAAAACAACTGAATGAGAGAGAACTTACTTACTGCTTTCTGTCCTCGCATAGCTCCAAGAATACATTCCTGCTGGTCAAACAAAGTCTTTCCTCTTTGGATGGTAATAGCCAGGCGAAGCATTTAGGGTGCCTGGTTTCAAGTGGTTAGTCAAGTCCTCTACGGCTCCTCGGGCGGGTAAGGGAGTATAACCTGTACGGATCCTTCCATTCGAAGCGAGTACTGCCTGGCTCCTCCTACGATATATATGACTACGATTCCTAGCGCGATAGCGATTCCTATCCTAAGCATTCGCTCTTGCGCTAGGAATTGATCGCCCCGAGTGAATGGTTTCCACCAGGGAATGAAGCTGAGACTGGGATGACAGCCAGGATCCTCTCTTCAAGCCGATGGCTAATAAGATGATGCCAGTACTGGATAGGGAAATGAAAGGCACATTACTTCTATCGAAATTGATATCACAATTTCCACTAGGCGAGAAAAGATCGTAGTATGAGTTGTCAGCAGTTGGAGTAGGTTCCAGCTAGGTGAGATTCCTTAACTGGCTATATATAGCGCCAACTTTGACTCAACTAAGCCCTTCTGCAGTGATTTCGCTTGCTTCAATAAGATGTTTGTTTCCAGTTACCGTTTAGAAAAGGATCAACTTTTCAATCCATTTCTATCGAGCAAGACTAAGCAATATGAAGGAAGGAATTAAGTATCTTCATGGGAATTGCGAGCGATTGTGTCAACAGCACATTTAGCAATGAAAAAGCCAACACCCAAAGGAAACATCTTCACTATAAGGGGAGATCAGGAGCCAGTGGAAATGAAAGGGAAGCTGGGGGAAAGACGAATCTGATGTAGAAGAGGAAATCAGAAAGATAGGAGTTGGAAAGTGGACTGGTTTTTCATAGTTGATTTCTCTTTTGTTGTTTGCGGCTCAGTTGCATGTCAATTCTTTTTCCAGTAGATCTAGGGTCGTACAATAAAGACTTGTTCCACTCGTGAACCATTTCCCTTCGATTCCGCGAAGTAGTGACCACTTGTAGTTGAACGAGCATTTACTCGCGCAGGAAAGAGGTGAGGGCGGGTATTCTTTTTTCTGGATAAGGCTATGTTCCTGCAAGACACCTTTCGCAAGGTTCATGTGAGCTCTTTTGGCTCGATAACGTCGATTGAACACACATTGATAGTAATATATATAATCCTCGCTTACCTGAGAAAGACTAGTTTGGGACGAGCTGCTAAACCAAGAAAGAGAATTGGGATAGATTCTTTCTAGAATTAGAGTTCGACCTGCCTGCCCGCCCGCGTTAAACAAGTAGTGCGCTCGCTCCAAGTAGATAGCTCGAGGAAGGGTTGGCCCTTCAGAGTCGTTAGAAAATCTCTATCATTACATTACTACTATATATAATGACTGGAAAACACATCTTGTAGAGAAAAGTACCTTTTTTGGAAACGGACCGTCCCTGGTCCCGAACCAACCATTGATTTAGAAATGGAAATCCTCTATCGAAATCATGTTCTGGCTATTATATTAAGTAAGGGCAAGTCAGAAATCTGTCATGCTCTTATTGCGGATGGAGCGAGCCTATAAACAGCGAGGAATTAATTGAATGGATTCGGGTATAAGAGGAGATGTATAAGGCTAACCAGATCCCCTTGGAAAGCACTCGGAGTTCGAGACGGAAGCTTTGCTTTCTTAAGGAATCTTCTTTGGGAAGGAAAGAGCGCGCAATGCAATTTCTTTAATGAAGCCAGCATAGGAAAAAGCAACTCCCACTAGAGCAGTTGAAACCTTGTAAACGAGATTTGATGATGCCAATCAGTCTGTTCGGGCTCATGCCCCGGTCAGGGAAGAAAAAAGAAAAGGGGAGACAGGTAAAGTTCAGTCTGTTAATAGAGTTCGCTGCTATCCCCTCATTATTCTAATTGCAGACTTATTAAAGTAGGGGTCCTGCTTGAGTGCATATGGAAGACCAGCTATGGGGCCAGGTTTTCTATTTAGTTGGCTAGCCCTGGTAATTCTGGGAATAAGGGTCTTAAGACGGGTCTGTGCACTGTCAAGCGTAACTCGAGAAGATAGATGGACTGCGAAATGGCCGATTGGTTTGATTCATCCTACAAGAATTTGGAGTTTGATAGAAAAAAAAGAAAACATGTTCCTTTTTCATTTCCGTACTTTTGAATAGGGATTTTCACATCATAAAGTGGAACTTTTCAATGAATGCTGCTTTTCACAAGCCAAGCGAAAGTTTCAGGCCAAACAAGTAGCGCCACACTAATTACGAGAAAAAGTAGAGAACAGAGGACATGAACACACACCTGAACTCGCGGTCAAATGCCTACTGGGGCGGTCAATCTCCTCCTATGGGCGGGCTGTCATATTGCTTTGAAGATGCTCCACTCTGGCTAGTGAACTACTGCCCGATTGATATGTCAATTGGTATTTCTACCTGTTTTTTGCGCCGCTTAGAACCCTTTCTTACCAGACTGACTGAAGTTAGGGGGTCATGCTAAATGAATTTCTTTTGCATTGATTTATTTAGTTAGCACTTGCATATCATAGAAAAGAAAGAAAAAGCATCGGGCTTTATCCTCTAAGCGCACCGCCCGGAATTGGTAATTGGCTCCATCTTACCTGCCTTCTTCCAACCAACTCTTCCCAGCAGCTATGTCTTTCTGTCTTTTTGCTTGCCCAGCTAAGCTAATTAATCGAGTCTCAAATAAATCATTCTGTCTCTCGTGTTATTCCCAGGGGAGTATAATTCAAAGAGTCACTAAGTAAGTCACTTATTCAGCAATGCTTGTGCTACTCCTTCCCCGCTCCACACATTCCTCGCGGTGGGAAGGAGTCACCCCCATGGTTAACCTCTGGCGTGGTGATTCGTGTATAGTCAAATTATACTATTGACGAGGAGGCGAAACACAACATTAGTTCTTCTCGAACCTATGTTTTGACCCAGTGATACACGTAGGCACGAGAGATACACTACGAAAGAGAAAGTAACTACGGCGCGTTACTTTCCGTCTTTCGATCCATTCAGAGAACCAAAGACAGGTCAGAATCTCTGACAGAGCACAGTTCAATAAGGGCAGATTCCCATGGCTCATGGAATACGAAGAAAGCTGTACCCGGATAGTTCACATAGGCCTGGCTTGGTTGTAAGAGGAGCTCCTGAATGTTTGGAGAGTTGTTCACCCACCACGGCACCATGACTTATCAGAAGTAGCATGTATTGGGATTGGGGGAGATGAATCCCGGGCCTGGCCAGAGAACATTAGTAAGTCTGCGGATCACTCTTTTTCTATGCTTTTTCAAGAAATCCGTTTTCCCCCATTCCTTTAGTAAGAAGCAAGCCCCTATACCTTGAGGAGATATCATAAAGCTACATCACAATCAAATTGTGGGTGATCTCTCCACAATGCTGCCCAACACTCTGAACAACGTCCTGTACTCAAATAGGAAAATGCAAACTATCATGTTCCAGAGCTTTAGCCACAGTAATCTCCTGTTCATAGCAAGCTGCAAACAAAGTTGGATATAGGCGTGCCAGTGTACAGTCACATAAACATCTATCATTCCATAAAAATATATCCAAACATTTCCAACGAAGTATTTACAGCCTAACTCAATGTTGTGTTTCTCAGAGACAACACCATTTTATAATGGTGAATACATCTTTTTTTCTTTTATACATTTTTCTTATTATTTGCTTCCAAAGACCTGTGACAGTGGGGTCCTTGAAACGAAAGCACCACTTAGCAATCAATGCCCTGTTCATTTCTAAGAGATTCTGTATACCCAAAACACCATCAAACTTTTTTCTACTTACAGAGGAACATGAATATCTCTTTTTCTATATGAACCATGCCAGAGAAATGTCCTAGCGAGTTTCGATCTTCAATTGGAGTTCTTTGGACAGCCGGCTATAAAATAAGTTTATGAAGATGAGGTCTATTTCAAGTAACCTGTAAGGGAAAATATTTACACTTAAAGTTCTAAAACTGCATTGAAGGCAAATGGCTTCCAAGCTAGTGACTCGTATGGATCATTTAGCTCGGCTGTCTCCTTTTGAGGGCCAAGAAGACTACTTGGTGAGGAAGGAATTTTCTAGAAACTCAGACTTTGAATGGATCGCGCGGACTATAACTCAGACACTGACTTTCTGGAGGTAGCTAAACTCACCATGGAATAAGGTTATTCGTCTTATAGCGACATTCCTACATCAAAGATGAGGGGAGGGGCTAAAACGTTCTTAATCCACTCCCCGAACAAAATAAAAGGCTCCGTCCCTCAAGTTTGAGCCTAGCGCAAAAGCCGATTCCAAATTTTATATTTCCTGGCAAGTCTATGAGAGTCCTATTACGGATCCTCTGATCTTTAGCTTGAATGGTCGTGTTTTTACATAATTAGGTCTTTCTTCTGAGCTCTTCTATTACGGTACGGAAAAATAAAACCTATCACTCTCTAAGAATGGGTAAAAAGAATTCAAGCTAGGGGAGCCTCTCTAACTACCTATACTACGCCCCCATTGATTGGAAACCCTCGGGGAAAATGATCCCATAAACAATGGAATTATACAGTACGAAATAGCAAAAAAACAGACTAATTCGATTCTAAAAAATAGATAATAGATATGGGCTTTCTGCTCAAATTGTCCCGACAAGGAGAGATATGAAATATTTGAATCAGATTGGATTTCGTAGTATACCAATGAGCCAAACTATTACTATTTCATCTAACTTGAATAACCAAGGACTGAATTTGACTATGGATTCTGATAACTCGAGAAGTTTTGATTTGGTTATGATCCAAAGAGAAAAAAGAAAGGTTTAACAAGCCATGAGAAAATAGAGTAAAGTAACCATACGTTCTGTTTGCAGAACGTGTATACGCCATACAATCGAAATAGAAACATGGGACGATTCCAGAATTTGGAATAGATCCGTGGGGATGAGAGAAGTTGTTGTTGATAAATATGAAATTGGAAAGGAAGTAAAACTCCCTATGGAACCTGTGATCGGTTGTACCTGTACTTGCAGGGATACGAAAACTCGCTATTCACTCAGTTTCTGGTCAATAATAAGATTATGTAGGAGAGATGGCCGAGTGGTTCAAGGCGTAGCATTGGAACTGCTATGTAGGCTTTTGTTTACCGAGGGTTCGAATCCCTCTCTTTCCGTTTCTGTTAATTCACCAACGTTACCGACCACAATGTATCAAATCAAATAGATTTCCGCAATAATACCTACAGCTTCCCCCAATTCGACCAGATCCCCATGAGTGGGACTCCGCCCATAACATAATTGACAGATCCAAGATGTGCTCCGGCAAGTAAAGGGGGTTCTAATATATATTGGTTGTGCTCGAAACGGTTGTGCTCGAAAGGCAGTTATGAATCGATTGACTAATCCAATTCCAATATCTTGATTTCGAGAAGCAATGCATCGTGAACCAATATATATATCGTCTGCTAATACACGACCAATTAGTGTTTGGACAAAAAGTTTTTCCGTCATCCCATTTTGAGGACTCACAGAAATACCTTGGATAGTACCACAATCTCTTCTACGCACAATAATATGTTGAACTACTTCAACAAGTCTACGTGTAAGATAGCCAGCATCCGCTGTTCGTACAGCAGTATCTACAACCCCTTTTCGGGCTCCGTAGCAGGAAATTATATATTCTGTCAAAGAAAGTCCCTCGCGTAAATTGCTTTGAATAGGTAAATCAATCATTTGTCCTTGAGGATCCGCCATTAACCCTCTCATACCTACTAATTGGTGTACCTGAGATGCATTTCCTCTGGCTCCTGAAAAAGACATTAGATAGACTGGATTAGAAGGATCCGTTATTCGAAAATTCGAATTCATTTCTTGTTTCAAATATTCACTTGTAGCATACCATATCTCAACGGATTGGCGTAATTTTTCTACCGCGTGTACAGCTCCATAATAATAGTGTTTCTCCAAAAGAAAACTCTGTTGTTCCGCGTCTTGGACTAACCATCCTTTAGAGGGTATTGTTAAAAGATCCTCGATTCCTAAAGAAATCGATGTAGTAGTGGCTTGATGGAAGCCCAGAGTCTTTATTTGATCCAGTATATGGGATGTATATCCCATTCCGAAATGATCTATTAATCTGCTAATAAGCCGTTTCATAGCAGTTCCGTCTATCTCTTTATTATGAAAGACCAGGTTGGCCCGTTCTGCCATACATAAGTACCCCCTTTTTTGGCTGAGTAGGATTCGACAATTGCTGAGTAGGATTCGACAATGGGCCTGAGTCAGTGATTCGAAAACTTAATTTACTCCCTTTCCTCAATCTCAATCTGGATTTGCGCGGCAAAAAAGATGGTACTAGCGAAATCGGAATGCCCCCCGAAAGGGGCATCGCCGAATTTAACTTCCTTGTTTAGATAGTGTATGAATAGGCCCGACTAAATCCTTGTACGGCTTCCTCTATTTCTCTATAAAAAGAAATATGACCAAGAGTGGTTCGAATGTATATAGAACGGATTTCTTTTTTTCTATTTCCCACTACTAGATAGTGGGCATAAATCTCATGATAAGTCCCAAAAGATTCATATTGAACTTCAATCGGAACTTCTCTTGACCCAACGATGCGTTGATCTAGTTTCCATCGGAGCCACAAGGGACTGTTTAAACCGATTCGTTTCTGTCTATAAGCTCCCAGTGCATCATAGGAACTAGAAAAATGGGGTTCTTTATCTTTCGTATACTTATAATAATTGTTATTATTGTAGTTTATTTTTTTATTTGGAGAGTTTCCGCAACTATTATATCTATTTGCACAAATACCTCGACGGTTTCCAATCGTTAATACATAAAGTCCGATAAGCATGTCTTGGGTTGGCACGCAAATAGGATCTCCAATAGCGGGAGACAGGAGATTCATATGAGAAAACATAAGTAAACGGGCTTCCGCCTGAGCTTCCAAGGATAAAGGTAGGTGAACAGCCATTTGATCCCCATCAAAGTCCGCATTGAAACCCTTACACACTAATGGATGTAAACAAATAGTACGTCCCTCTACTAAAGTGGGTTGGAAAGCCTGTATGCCTAATCTATGCAGGGTAGGTGCTCTGTTCAACAGTACAGGATGTCCCCGCATAACTTCTTGAAGTATTTCCCATACAATGGGTTCCTTTTCCCAAATTTTCCTTTTAGCAATCCTGACATTAGAAGTAGCACGTTTCGTGATTAAATCGCGAATTACAAATAGCTGAAAAAGCTTTATTGCTATCTCTAGAGGTAATCCACATTGATGTAATGAAAGCGAAGGACCCACAACAATGACAGAACGCCCCGAGTAATCGACCCGTTTCCCAAGCAGAGTCTCGCGAAACCTCCCCTCTTTACCCTCAATTACATCTGAAAGTGATTTGTATACTTTATTGTGACCATCCCTCATCGGTTGCCCGCGGGACCCACTATCAAGAAGTGTATCCACGGCTTCTTGTACCAATTTTTCCTGGCACATTACTAAATCTGCTGGTGCTAATTCACTTCTTTTTAATAGATAGGCAAGGTTGTTGTTCCGACGGATAACTCTCTTATAAAGTTCATTAATATCCGAAGTCACTACTTTATCCCCAGACCTATAAACAATGGGTCTCAATTCGGGAGGAAGAACCAGTAAATTGTACATACGAATGTCAATCTTCATTTTTGTATATTAATACACTGGTAGGGGTCGATCAGGCAAATCCCAAAGCTGACCCCCGAACTGCTGCCGGACTGCTCTACTGATCTTCTCTCTCTTCAGACTCACTGAACCTTCTCAAAGACTCCTTTTGCACTGAGAACACAATTCCCTCCTTCTCACAAGAAGGCAAACCTTGTACGTTGATCGAATCTTCTTTCGCATCCAGAAGAGAGGCTGTGGGCTATCCGAGAGAGTGGTTCAGGTGACTACCGGAGTCATTGATTAAGCAGGTCAGATGGGCTTAGTAGGGCTCGAACCTACAATATCACCGTTATGAGCGGTACGTTTCAACCAATTAAACTATAAGCCCAATCGGATCTCTACATGCCGGGAAGAGCGGACAGAAAGAGGAGACCCTTTGCTCTATCTCCTTCTTCCTCTTCCCGGGGCCCCGGAGTAACTGAAAGGAAAGCCCTATTAAAGAAGCTAAGTGACTTTCGTCACTCAAGTAGTGAGTTTGAGAGTGGCCGTTAGGGCGACCACTTGTACTTCTAGGCCTTGGCGACCTATAGTCTTGTTACGCAACACAGCTTCACTCGATTCAGTAAATCAATAGTTCAAACCAGCCCACTAATAGCTTAGATAGTGGCCCTTCCACTTTGGTATAGTTGACCCTACCTATTGACTCAAGGTAAGACCTCTGACTCAAGGTTCATAGGAAGGGGGAACCCAGACGTAGTGGGATGTAGGCTTCAGTTGTTTTGGTACTTTTGCACTACCTACGTCTTATTATTGATTTTGTAACCGGCTTTTCACCGGCAGGTCAGTAGGCCTTTTAGAAGGCGAACAAACGAAACCGCGGGCGCTAGCGCTATCTTGTTCGCTTTTGTCAACTGAAGTCGCGCGTAGCGCCAACTAACTGATAGCTGATAGAGCGCGGAGCCCCGAGTCTAAGCGAGCAGAGCCATTTCTTTCTACTGTCGTCAAAAGAAAAAAAAAGTACTAAAGGCGAAGGGCATTCTGTTGTACAGCTACTTTGGTTTTGGTATAGTTACAAAGGTAACCGGTAGGTGACTGTTGAATCGACAGTAGTTACGAAAGGGGGAAATAGCTCAGTTGGTTAGAGTGCTGGTCTGTCACGCCAGAAGTCGCGGGTTCGAACCCCGTTTTCCCCGCACGATCTTCCTCTTCCTGCCCGACTCATTTTGTCTTCACTGGAAGCTGCTGATCCCAGCGTAGCATTCAAGACAATTGTTCCTTCTTCGGTCTCCCTCCACCCCCTTCGTTTGTTGTGGGTCGCGTCTCACCGCAGGCACTTAATGAATGAGTGAAGATCTTCCTTCCCCCCTTGTGTCTTACCAAGGACTGAGTTCCCACTTGTGGCGAAAAAAAAGTATACCATCCCACCCGGCCTCCCCCCGGGGGGTTAAGGTTCCTCTCGGAGACTGCCAGTCTACAAGAAGCTGGCAGAGCTTTAGCCATTGGACCACATCCATCCATCCTCCTACCTAAACAGTGACGCCTTTTCTTGTTCGTTCTTCGAATTACGCTAGTGGAGACTAATTCCTTCCGGCTAATGAAGATACTACCCCAGTCTTCCCATTCATTCCCAGTGGATCCTTCTTATCCCTTTTCATTGAACGAACCAAGTTCACCTATACGAGAGTGAGGAATAGAAATCCTACAATCAACTTCCCACTTTTGATGTCCCGTTTGACGATTCTGCTGCGTCTTTAGAAAAGAAAAAGGAGAAGGACAGGGGTCGCTAGTCAGAAAAGCTATAACTATCAATTCGAATTCAGAATGAATCAAATCTCCCCAAGTAGGATTCGAACCTACGACCAGTCAGTTAACAGCCGACCGCTCTACCACTGAGCTACTGAGGAAGAACGGACTTAAGGAAGCTGACTCTCGTTCTTTGGACCAACCAACCGAAAAGAAAAAAAGTTCGTCACTTTTTCTCTTTCACATACACCGGGAGAAAGGGTGACGATAGCAATCCCCTTTGCCTCCCCGGCTTAAACCCTTATTTCATTCCATTGCATGAATTCTGGACCCTATATATGCATTTTTCTAGCGCTAGGAATCGTATTTCTTTAATCCTGGGTATTGGGGTAGTCAAAGCAACAACTAGATAATCCAAAAGTGCTCTTCACCAGGAATCCATCCCCGGACCACTTGACTTGTACCTGGAACAGAGAATCAGCCAATGGAAAGCAAGGCTTGCAGTTAGATGTGGGAGATGCTCAAGACAGAGCGTGATGGCAAGAGTGGAGCGAATAATAACAGTTCTTTTTTTAGCAGAAAAAACTACAGCATCCCTTGCCCAGAGCCGCAAACCATGTGCTTGGATCCGAAACCATGTGCTTTCATTCAATTGTTAGATCAGATCATTTTTTTCAGAAAATCCTTGCTTTTAGGAAAGTATCATACCAAGACGAAGAGGAATAAGGAAGGGCGAAGCATTGAGAAGAATGAAAGCCTAGTGATTGCAAGCAAGTTTGGAATTTGTTGTACCAGGCACGGGGAGCCTGTTTAAGGCCATAGAGCGCCTTTCTAAGTTTACAAACATGCTGTGGATAGGTTGGATCAGTCAAACCCGGTGGTTGAAGCATGTAAACCGGCTCTTCCAAGTCACCATGCAGAAAAGCATTATTGACATCCAATTGATGTAATGGCCAACCAAAAGATAAGGCAATGGTAAGTACAACACGTACTGATGTGGGTCGAACAACAGGGCTGAAAGTGTCTGTGAAATCTACTCCTTCCTCTTTGCTCCGCACCTTTGGCTACTAGCCGGGCTTTGAAGCGTTCTAACATCAGCTCTTCTTTATACTCGGTAAACCCATTTACTGCTCCCGATGTTGCCCGATTGTTCTTATACCACATTTCTAAGTTGCACGGGCGGGCTACCAACTCACATTTTGACGGATCTAGATTGTGGTTGTGTTTTGCGATATCATGAAGTGTTTCGTATATTGTCGTAAGTGGAAAAGGCGCGCAGCGTTCTCGATCAGATCTCTTCCTGGGTTTGTCTCCGCTTTTCTTGGGCTTCACTAGTAAATTCTTCGTTTCATTGCTTGTCTCGTCTACGCCTGACAAGATAAGGTCAGAGTGCAATCGGTGCGTGCTTGGCCCGGACGTTAATCTGGCAATAAGACGCAGTATGCTTTTCTCAAATGGTTTGGAGTAAGAGTGTATGGAAAGGCGCGGAGTTCGGAGTGGAATCGGCTACCTCAGTGCTTGCCTACATCTCATGTGAAAAAGAAACTCGCTAACGCTCGGGCTTCAACTCCAAACTTGTAGCACTGGTCAACGTACTATTCCTCTTGGCTCTACTACTCTCAAAGAGCATTCAACAAAGAAGATAGCTCTCTAGATCCTATATAGCTAGCTACTCAAGATATAAGTGAATTGTCTGTGCCGGACTTGCATAAGTAGAGCTGGGTCAGTTCAGGAATCTGCTTACGTTGTAGACTAGTGACTCGTTATCGTCAAGATGGTAAAGGCTGTCTTTTCTCGCTTCAAACCAGGGGCATAGTTTCTTCTTTAGGTAAGGCTCCTCTCTGGAAGAAAATTTCATTGGCTCACTAGATACCGAGGCTGGTCAAGGTTCACCCAAACACGCAAATCGTAAACATCAAAATCCCTCGAATAAGAAATTTAAGAAATGTGATAGCTCGGGCACTTTCTTCGTCAACATGGGAATCCGAAACAAAGACTAGCCTCTTCAACAAGGGAAGGCTATCTGCCTACATCCACTTACATGGGACTACCTCCTTCCAAACAAACACTCTGATCATCGGCTCAAAATCGATCTGTAGGCATAGGAGAATGAATCGGATAGGGCTACTACTTATTTTTAGGAGACTTACTTACGCGGTACACTTCCTTCCGTTCTCTTTCATCGGCGTTCTGGCTATCAAGTCAAAGGGTCTTTCGTGAGAAAAAAAGCTGCCAGATGGAGGCAGGCTTCTGAGAAATAGAAAGTCTCTTTTCGCTACTCCTTACTAATAAAAAAGTGAAGATCCTTACGCGTACTCTATTCGGGAAGAATGATCTTCGGTAAAAAGAGAAAGAAGTCTTCAATTAAGCTGTATTAATCCCAGCTTACTCTGGCATTGAATGGTTCCCCTAACCCTTCTTGATCTGACAGTATGAAAATCCCCTACATTAAGCATTTGGTTTTTATGTATCCCAGCTCTTGCCAGAATCTCCTTTGTTTTTCTTAACACTGTTGGCCCTCCTGTCAAACACCATTTCTCCCACTAGAGAAACTGAAAACTCCCCGACCCAAGAATCTAATAGAGTCACCTGAGACTCATCAACCGAAGAAGCAAAGGTGGTGACAGTGAAATAGGATCAGTCGAGCATATTCTAACCTCGGATTCTGAGTACGAAAGAAAGGGATTAAGGTGTATCCCGCCAAAACAAAAGACATACTGGGGATGCCGTTTCCTACTAATATCAAGGAATTGAGAGGCTACCCTCATTCAGCTTTCGCAGGCCCGGGCACTTTGGAGTTTTGCTTGGCTTTTCTAGTGCTTCAAAAAGCAAATCTGGTTCGTGTGGGGCTAATGGAGAAAAGATGTACAGTGATGCAAAATGTCAAGGGCGCGCAGCGTGGGCATATTCTGAGGCAGTGAATGAGTCCGTTCAAGACTTCGATCCTATGCTTTCCTAATCTAGCGACTTTCGGATTATTCTTATTCCCGGTTGTGTGAAAAAAAGGAGCCCTTACTCATCTTAAACAAAAGGCTTAGCGCCCTCAACTTACCAATTTCACTATAGGCTGGCTCTTGGTGGAAAGGTTCAATTTCTGATTCTTTTCTTGGAGCTGCAGATGTAAAGAAGAATTGAATGCCGGCTATTGCTTGATCTTATCCCTAGTCTCTAGGCTGGCTGGCCATAAACAACCAACTACTGCATAAAGAACAGAAGGATAGGGCTGAAACGTGGCTAGAAATGCGGAAAGCAATCGATTGAATCCAACGTGAGTCAACAGCGGGGTCTATTAGTGCGTTACCGAGGGTGGTATCAAAGGCATAAAAGGGTTCGAAAGTCATAAGCCACGGCGACGCATCCATTTTCTTGCTAGATGCTGACCAATTGGTCATGAACATCGTAAGGCGTTGCTCTTCGCGAATCCCTGCCGTAGTATCAGCTACCCCTACTCGCTTAAAGCCCTTTACCGAAGAACTTCCACAATGGTTTCCCTTTGACATCTTGTAAGTCACAGCCTCCTTACCCAGCGAGTGAATGAACGAGCCAATAAACTGGTGATCGGTCCATTTACTATTTATTATAGTCTATGACGGAAGATCGTCTCTTTGCACATGAGATGCGTACTTTGTGGTTGGCCAGGATAAGCAAAGCCTACATCATCTAGGACTTGCCATTGAAAATAAACCTTTCTATTCGGTCATCAACAGCTCGGGTCCATTTAGCTTCGGTGACCAGATAGATCCATCATCTTCGAGGAGGAGGAAACATAAGTCCAATACGCGTTATGGAAGACTAGGGATTGCTAATCCGCCCACGCGGGAAGCCTTCTCCCTCTCAGGCTCAAGAGTCAAGATAGCCCGCCCTAAACAAGAAGCAGCTTATTCTTTCTACTATGGCGGATAAAGCAAACCAAAACGCGCAACGGCTTTCGCGCTAGTTGCTCCATCCGTTGCTTGTTTGGTTTCGATGCATAAATCAACCTCTCGTTCAGGCGGTAATCCTGGTAGAGTCTCATGGAAGACGTCGGTAAATTCTGACACCACTGGAATAGATGATAGGTTCTTGACCTCCGATTTCGTCTGCATGGCTGATACAAGGTAGGCGGTACAACCTGACTCGATTAGATGCTGTGCCTGTAAAGCTGAGATTGTCGTGATTCGATCACCAACTTGTCTGAATTGCAATGAAAATGGCTTAGTCCCCGGTTTCTGGAATGTCACCTTCCTGCGAATCAATCGTGGCATGATGCATAGTCAACCATTCCAAGCCCAGCATCATATCGTCCTGCTTTTGCAACTATTGGGTCTACTCTTAGCTCTCGTCCTGCAATCTGTATCTTAAGGTATGAACACCTCAATTCCTGAATGAAGAATTCAAAGGTGGGTGTTCCGATAAACATTGTTTTTCCACTCTCTATTGTCGCCAGCCCACATCTTTTGACCCAAGCTTTAGATGATACTGAGTGACTGCATCCAGTATCAATCAGTACGTAAGCAAAGCACCCAGAAATATTGAAGATACCTGCTATCAGTTCTGTGGCCACGGTAGTGTCATCTGTCTGATCTAGTCTGTCGATTGGTCCCCCAGCCTCGCTGTGATGTGCCTGAACTGTGACTCGCGCGCCTCCTCTGCCTCCAAATCTCACGTCCCGCTGAGAGATGGGACCTCCACGACCTCTCGGCTGTTGTGTACCGCCACCTCTCGCCACTACTCCCTGTGTCATCGGTTTGGTTCGGTCTCCAAGCATGAGTTTTGAATTTGGCTTGGGACACTCCCTAGCGAAATGACCGAGCCCACCACAATTGTAACAAGTGCCATTCTTCCTGTAGCAAGTTGACTCATGATGTCTCCCTTGACAATATCGACACCAAACCTTCTCGTAATTCACAACGCCAGAATTTTGCTTAGCTGGATTTGCTGATGGCGGGGAATTCATTGACTGACTTGGCCTTGATTGATGATCCATCAACTCGTGGCTTTACATTGAGAACAAAGCTTTGCTGACCCTTGCTAGGCTCATATGACTCCACTCGTAGCGCATGTGCCATCAGATCCACTAGTCTCACTCAGGAAGGTCGATTATTTGTGTAAATCTGGGATGAAGCCCTTCCAGATATTGCCGTCGCAAGCGGAAGTCATCTGCCACAATGTCGGGAGCATACCTCATCAAGTTGTCGCATTTCATATTGTAGTCCTGAACAGTACCACTCCCTTGTTTTAGGCTAACGAATTGCTGTCGAAGCGCTTCCCGAGACATAACATCTAAATACTGATCATTGAATTCTCGCTCGAACCACGCCCAAGGAATGGTTGGATTTGAACCATCATTATCTCCATTATGTCTCTTCTTTGCCTCCTGCCACCAGAAAGGAGCATGGAAACATGAGAAGCAAAGAAAGAATGAACATATGGGCGTTAAGCATTGTGAAGAGTTTTTTTTTTAGTTAAATAGCTGGGAATAAGGCTTACCTTTCGTAAGTCCAATATGCGAGTAAGAACATGTGCGGGGATAGGCATATGTTTGAGGATATGGAGGAAATAGAACGATTTCACTAATTGTTTCGTCTGGGTCGTCTTTGATTTTTTTACTTATTTCTTTCTCACTCACTACTTTTTTCTATTTTCTTTTGTCTATCGAAACAGCCTAGGATTTGACCTAGTCAGCTTATGCTTCATTTCCTTCGATTTCTTCTTTCGATATGAGCGAGCTTACCCAAAACCTATACTTTAATGATCTAGTAGCCCTATTCACATATGCCTATTTCTCTAAACCTAGTCCTATTACTGGCATATCTCTCCCGGTGCTCGCTTATCCCTATTCCGTGCATACCTGTCTCTTGCATACATAACTTGACTTTCCCATGCCCACTGAATGCCTATCTGTGAATCCCTTTCCATGAATGCCACTCTTAGGCTATTGAAACCATATCTCGCCTATTTTTAGTAGCTTACTCGTTCATACCTAGCACCTGTTTCTTAACGTTACACATACCTTGAATGCCAACCAACAACTTGTTGACCTAACCAGATGCCTATACCGGTACGTGCTTCTTTGTTAAATACTATCCCTCTAAGCTATTCCATGCCTTTCTGTGAAAGCCTATTCCTTACTTATACCATACATGCCTCTTTCTAGTCCTATTACATACACATATTACACCGCATCTCCTTCCTCTAACAAATCAAAAAATCCATCTCTTCTCCCACTCCGTCCGGGTTTTGCTTGACTTATCACGCATGCATACTTGAAATACTTTACTTAGCTTTCTAAACCGGTACTACTCAACCTATACCATTGCTTCTCCGTGAATACATACTTGCTTAGCTAACTACCTTAAGAAGTATTAATCACAAGCAAATGCCTAGCTAGCTAAAACAACCTATCCAGATGCATATCTCGATACCTGTTATTCCGGTCGGTGCTTCTTTCAAGGGACAACCTCTGCTCGTGGTTCATATCTTGCTAGCTCTGTCCCAAGCTCCTCTTTCTAGTAGCCCTACTAAACCTATGAGTTGACTCGTACATACTCACTTATTCTTTACTTATCTTATCTGTGACTGCATATTCCTAGCATTGACCTATTCAATATGTCTCTATTGGCTAAACAATAGCCCTTGTAAAAACAACTATACCTGTCTCTGCCCGTGAAAACGAAAAAACAAATCAACTACGGCTCCCTCAACGTACTCACTTGTTGACCTATCCAGCTTATCCAACTACTTGACCTAAACCATATGGATATACCGGTACTGCACCGTTACGCAAAAATGAACTCCTTTTTATAGTGGGCCTATGTCTTGTATCCGTTACTTGGTCGTTCAAATCACACAACCCATACCTAACTCCTGTTTAGAAACCTGTGCTTGCCAGCTTATCCTTTTTAGAAATATGCCTATTCCTTTCCCTGAGCAAGGTATATAGAGGTAGTCACTCATTGCCAGAACTACTACTAAATGCCAATGCTAGTGCTAAGCTTCAAGTACTACTCAGAAATCTTATGCATAGGAAATCCTATCTATATAGATAGTGGTTTCGTTATCCTCAAGTCACTCAATAAACTCTTTCCTACTTTCGTTAGACTTCTATCGGGTAGCTGCTTACACCTACTTTCCTATTAGAAATTGCTGCTACTCCCTATGTTTCCTATTTTTGCGGCTACCTCCCTAGTGAGTGAGTCCTCCCACCCAAGCTAGAAACCTATACCCAAGTTAACTCCTTTCTACTATTTGTTTTCGTTCTTATACTGATTGCTGTTTTTCACTGTCTCCTATTCATGCTTAGCGCCCTGGGTATCCTTTGAAACTAGGCCGGCTATCAATAGTTGGATATGAAGTAAGTGAAGAGCGAAGTCATTAAGAAAGAAAAAAGGGTTTCTAATATTTCAGTGAATAAGCCTGAAAGAAATTGCACTTGTTGAGATAAGTCAAGCTGTTCCTAACCATAGTATTTTAGATCTCAGTCGGTCCACTCAAGCTTACCAGATTGTTTGTAAGGTCTCGCGCATCGTTGATACTTGGATGTTAGTGGTTCAAAGATAAGAACTATTCGAAATTAATTCAAAAGGAATGAGTTTTTTTGAGTTACGTCTGTGACCTCGGGAAAGTCATCTGCTACTCTGCTTCTCGACACGAAAGCAGGGCAATGCTCCATTTTTGATAATTCGTCCTACCCTTAGCTTTGCTACTTGACTCGGAACAACGGTTCGGAGTTCGCCAGAATACGACGACATGCTGAGTTCTCAACGACTAGCATGAATTGAAGGACGCTGATTGCCGTTGTACCTATTGATAAAGGATTGGACAACTCGACACGGACTACGCAACGGGCTTCAAGGAATTGAAGAATCAACTAGTCACTACGCTGCATACTCGTACCAGGGAATGTTGCAGACCGACCTTCGTTGCTGGGCTGGAATAGAAACTGACGTATGGAGGACTTGTGAGATCTTTCACTCTTCGACAACGAAAGCCTTGAGGACGTCAGCGATGTGTTATAGGGACGTCTCGCGATCTTGCTTCTAGAGTACGTACGGGAACATCCAATCGAGTGCCTAACCTTGGGTGCTCCGATCTTGTTCGTGAGGAAGAAAGACTGCCTTCTTCGTTCAATGAATCTGCATACCACCAAGGGCTATTTGAAAAAAGAAGTCTGAATCCGTGTCTTCTCTGCCATTTGATTTCCTTCACCACTAGCACTAGCCCCGCCAGCTACTAGAGTATAGCTACTTTCGCTACCTTGACTCTTCTT